GATCAGACAAAGTAATTGAAGTTAACCCGGACAGAATAATGGAAGTCTCATGCATATATATTATTATTATGTGATAAAATGTGATAAATCACAAAATTGATAAATAAGATAATAATATAGGGATTACCAAATTGGATGGGAATTCTTTGAAATTCGAAAATATGGAACAATACTTATTTCGGATGAGCCAAGCCAATAAATCGGATGAACTGCAAAAATTCTGTATCATGAATTATGTAACGTGCACATCAACATCAATTATATGGCCACAAAAAAGAAAAAGTAACATCCAAAGATATGAAAAAAAAAATGAAAATCTCAAAAAAATACTAAAGAATTGGGATCTATTCTATTTATGTAATCCATCTAAAATGACTTTTTACTATTCCTGCTCCACCTCTAAACTAGCTTAGACTAGACTTTTTGGTCTTTCGACCAACCAATTTAACCATATGGAAATATTCACATTTTTTAGATAGCAGAAAAAAGGGAAAAAAAATCCAATAAAATAATTCATCTATATAGAGAGAGAGGATATACCTAAAAATGGATCTATTCTTTAAGTCTTTAAGCATCTAGGAAGAATATATCTATAGATACCTAAATAGATAAAATAAATATATATAATAATTTAGAGCACAAATGGGTATGTATCTATTCCCCCTATTTTTTTAAATAGGGGGAATAGATACTCATACAAATGAATCATATGCCAGGAACCAGATTTGAACTGGTGACACGAGGATTTTCAGTCCTCTGCTCTACCAACTGAGCTATCCCGACCACTCTTGACGCATCAGCCTCATTTTTATTTTAAAAGATTACTGGAGTATATGTCAATGAATCTATGTCAACTAAGTCCAAAAAGACAAAAAATAAAATTTTGTAAGTAAGTTTTAGTAGTAGTAATTATATTATTATTATTTTGTATTGTTAATCACGCATATGAGGACGATTCCTTGCTCAAAAATAAGATATTTATTTGTATGTTTATAATTATTTATTTGTATGTTTATAATTAAATAATAAATTATACGTGTTTAACATTCACATATATATCAAAACTTATGACTTGTAATTAGGATAAGAAAAAGATAAAAATTCCAATTTATTTGTGAAAGAATAAACAGAATAAAACACATAACATAAATAATGAATTAAAAATAGAGAGGATATAGGAAAAAAATTAGAAAGTTAAACAGGTCCTTTGGGGATAGAGGGACTTGAACCCTCACGATTTCTAAAGTCGACGGATTTTCCTCTTACTATAAATTTCATTGTTGTCGGTATTGACATGTAGAATAGGACTCTATCTTTGTTCTCGTCTAATTGATCAGTTCCTCAAAGGATCTATCAGATTATGATGGAGTGAATGATTTGATCAATGAATATTTCGTCTTTTCTTCCACTTTATTAAACTTGGAATTGATTTACATCTTTCATTTTAAAATATTTTTCTCACAAACGGAGATTTGAAGTCTTCATTAATCAATTGAAATAGTATTTCAGTATATATATCCATAGGTTTATCTTTGATTCATTCCTAGAATTTTGATGGAAGGATTCCTTTCCTAATGCAAAAGGAAAAGTCGTCAACTCCATTTGTTAGAACAGCTTCCATTGAGTCTCTGCACCTATCCTTTTTGATTATAACTTTCTCTTTCTTTCTTTGTTTACGGAAAACAGGATTTGGCTCAGGATTACCCATTGTGAATTCCAGGGTTTCTCTGAATTTGAAAGTTCTCACTTGGTAAGTTTCCATACCAAGACTCAATCCAATTAAGTCCGTAGCGTCTACCTATTTCGCCATATCCCCCTTTTTTATTTGAAAAATGAAAATCTCATTCGAATACTTTTTTATTTATATTTTGAATTCTGAACATTATGCCGGAACTTTTGAATTTATTAAATAGGGATTCTTATATTGAAAAATGTTTGTTCCTATTTTATTGATTTTATTTCATCTATATTGGATACCATTCTATTATTTGTATTTGGTTGAATCAGAAATGATTCTATTATGTATTTATTCGCAATTCAATATACACAGATATATACCACATATCTATCTATATTCTATGCCCTTACTTCTATTATGTTTTCATGCAATTTGTAATACTCGAATGGTCGATTCTTTATATATATTTCCGAATGAAAACGTGGGAATCTTTGATTATGATCTGAGTTAGTCTTTTCTATTTCTTTCATTTTAAAATTCAAATAAAAATTTATAAGAATATAATTCAAAAAAATTTAAATATCTAACAATAAAATATGTAATAATTAAATATCTTATAATTCTTTCTTAAGTAATTAAGTAATATTAATTACTGTTTACTTTAACTTAATTATTACATTAGTATAGTATAGATTATAGAATTCTAAATTCTAAAAATTAGAATATTCAATTTCGAATTCGAAATACTATTACTAAATACTATATACAAAATACTATTATAATTATTATTATATTATATATAATATATAATTATATATATAA